TTTATTGATAGTAGCTAAAAATATGGGTCGTATGTTATTATTGCAACTTCCTGAATGGTCTAAGGATTTACAGGAATGGAATAGAGAAATGCATGTTAAATGTACCTATAATGGTGTTCAATTATCAGAAACCGAATTTCCGAAAAATTGGTTAACAGACGGTATTCAGATAAAAATCCTATTTCCTCTCTGTCTGAAACCTTGGCACAGATCTAAGCTGCAAACCTCTCATAGAGATCTAATGAAAAAAATAAAAAAAAAAGATGATTTTTGTTTTTTAACGGTTTGGGGAATGGAAGCTGAACTTCCTTTTGGTTCTCCCCGAAAAAGACCTTCTTTTTTTGAGCCCATTTTTAAAGAACTCAAAAAAAAAATTAAAAAATTGAAAAAGAAATATTTTCTAGTTTTAAGAGTTTTAAAGGGAAGAACAAACTTTTTTCTAACAGTCTCAAAAGAAACAAAAAATTGGGTCATCAAAAGTGTTCTATTTATAAAAAGAATAAGAAAAGTACTTTCAAAAGTAAATCAAATTCTGTTATTTAGATTGAGAGAAGTATATGAATTAAGTGAAACTAAAAAAGAAAAAGATTCTATAATCAACAATCAGATAATTCATGAATCGTTTAATCAAAGTCGATCTACAGATTGGACAAATTATTCCCTGACAGAAAAAAAACGGAAGGATCTGACTGATAGAACACGCACAATTAGAAATCAAATAGAAAAAATTACAAACGACAAAAAAAAAGTAACTCCAGGAATAAATATTAATTCTAACAAAACAACTTATAATGCCAAAAGACTAGAATCACTAAAAAATATTTGGCAAATATTAAAAAGAAGAAATGCTCGATTAATCAGTAAATTACATTATTTTATAAAAATTTTCATTGAAAGAATCTACATAGATGTCTTTCGATGTATCATTAATATTCCCCAAATCAATATACAACTTTTTCTTGAATCAACAAAAAAAATGATTGATAAATACATTTACACTAATGAAACAAATCAAGAAAGAATTAATAAAACAAATCAAAATACAATTCACTTTATTTCGACTATAAAAAAGTCACTTTATAATATTAGTAATAGGAAAAGGAATTCACCTATTTTTTGTGACTTATCCTCCTTGTCACAAGCATATATATTTTACAATTTATCCCAAACCCACTTGGATAAATTAAGATCTGTTCTTCAATATCACGGAACATCTTTTTTTCTTAAGACTGGGATAAAGGATTCTTTTGGAACACAAGGAATAATTCATTCTGAATTAAGATATAAGAAATTTCGGAGTTATGGAGCGAATCAATGGAAAAACTGGTTAAGGGGTCATTATCAATACGATTTATCTCAGATTAGATGGTCTAGATTAATCCCACAAAAATGGCGAAATAGAGTCAATCAATGTCGTACAGCTCAAAAGAAAGATTTAAAGAAATGGAATTCATATGAAAAAAACCAATTACTTTATTACAAAAAACAAAAAGATTCTGAAGTATATTCATTATCGAATCAAAAAGATAATTTTCAAAAATACTTTAAATATGATCTTTTATCATATCAATCTATTAATTATGAAACTAAGAGGAACTCATATATTTCTGTTTATGGATCACCATTACAAGTAAATACGAATCAAAAGATTTCTTATAATTACAACACACCTAAAGGCAAATTATTTGATAAATGGGGGGGTATTCCTATCAATAATTATCTAGGAAGAGGTGATATTATGTATATGGAAAAAAATCCAGATAGAAAATATTTTGATTGGAAAATTCTCAAGTTTTGTCTTAGAAAAAAAGTCAATATTGAGGCCTGGATCAAGATCGATTCCAACAGTAATAAAAAAACTAAGATTGGAACTAATAATTACCCAATAATTGATAAAATTGATAAGAAAGGTCTTTTTTATCTTACAATTCATCAAGATCTAGAAATCAATCCACCCAATCATAAAAAAATCTTTTTTGATTGGATGGGAATGAATGAAGAAATACTAAATTGTCCTATATCCAATCTGGAACTTTGGTTCTTCCCCGAATTTGTGCTACTTTATAATGCATATAAAATGAAACCGTGGATTATACCAAGCAAATTACTTCTTTTAAATTTGAATATAAATGAAAATGTTAGTGAAAATAAAAACGTCAATGGAAAGCCAAAAGGGAATTTTTTTATACCATCGAATGAAGAAAAAAAATCTTTTGAATTAAAGAATCGAAATCAAGAAGAAAAAGAACCCGCAGATCGACGAGATCGTGGTTCAGATGCACAAAACCAAAGAAATCTTGGATCCCTTCTCTCAAACCAACAAAAAGATATTGAAGAAGATTATGCGCGATCAGACATGAAAAAACGTAAAACGAAAAAACAATACAAGAGCAACACGGAAGCAGAACTAAATTTCTTCCTGAAACGATATTTGCTTTTTCAATTGAGATGGGACGATGCTTTGAATCAAAGAATGATCAATAATATTAAGGTATATTGTCTCCTGCTTAGACTGAGAAACCCAAGAAAAATTACTATATCCTCTATTCAAAGAAGAGAAATGAGTCTGAATATAATGCTGATTCAGAAGAATTTACCTCTTACAGAATTGATGAAAAAAGGGATATTGATTATCGAATCGGTTCGTCTGTCTGTAAAAAATGATGGACAATTTATTATGTATCAAACCATAGGTATTTCATTGGTTCATAAGAGTAAACGCCAAATTAATCAAAGATATCGAGAACGAGGATATGTTGATAAGAAGAATTTTGATGAATCTATTTCAAAACATCAAAGAATGACTGGAAATAGAGATAAAAATCATTCGAATTTACTTGTTCCTGAAAATATTTTATCATCTAGACGTCGTAGAGAATTGAGAATTTTAATTTGTTTCAGTTCAACGAATAGAAATGGTGTGAATAGAAATCCGGTATTTTGTAACGAGAACAACGTAAAAAACTGGAGTCCATTTTTGGATGAAAGTAAACATCTTGATAGTGATAAAAATGAATTAATTCAATTAAAGTTCTTTCTTTGGCCGAATTATCGATTAGAAGATTTAGCTTGTATGAATCGCTATTGGTTTGATACGAATAATGGCAGTCGTATCAATATGTTAAGACTACGTATGTATCCACGATTAAAAATTGGTTAATGTTAATACCGTATTTTTCCTATATATCCTATACCGTATATGGTATATGAAAGTAAACAGATGTACACATACCTTGTCTTACATCCCATTCTAATATACGTCAATAAAGTATCAATTAGATAAAAAGTGAATTGAATCAACAAAATCTTCTTCATTTTCGGTTTAAATATAAATTATTCGCTTTTGTGAGTGCAAAAACGTACCATCCTTTTGTATCCCTATTCGAATCCAATTTGATTAATTCATTTTAATTGATAAAATTAGGAGTCGATAAAGAAATTAAGATCATTATGTATATCACATTCAAATTACTGGCATTATTATTTCTGATCGATAAAATTACATATCTGTAAAGTCAAAAAAGGAGGAGGAAATTCTTTTATGGTCAAAAATTCATTCATTTCCGTTACTTCACAAGAAGAAAAGAAAGAAAACAGGGGGTCTGTTGAATTTCAAGTAGTCAGTTTTACCAATAAGATACGGAGACTTACTTCACATTTGGAATTGCACAAAAAAGACTATTTATCTCAGAGAGGTCTACGGAAAATTCTGGGAAAACGTCAACGGCTATTGGCTTATTTGTCAAAAAAAAATAGAGTACGTTATAAAGAAATAATTGGTCAGTTGGATATTCGAGAGATAAAAACTCGTTAATTTGAAGAATCTTTTTGATCGTTTAAATTTTGATGAACTTCTTTTTTTTCACTTTCAGCAATTCATGGAAGAATGAATGGGGAAAAACCTATGACTGCACCAGCTACAAGAAAAGACCTCATGATAGTCAATATGGGTCCTCACCACCCATCAATGCATGGTGTTCTTCGACTCATCGTTACTCTAGATGGTGAAGATGTTATTGACTGCGAACCAATATTGGGTTATTTACACAGAGGAATGGAAAAAATTGCAGAAAACCGAACAATTATACAATATTTGCCTTATGTAACACGTTGGGATTATTTAGCTACTATGTTCACAGAAGCAATAACTGTAAATGCACCAGAACAGTTAGGCAATATTCAAGTACCTAAAAGGGCGAGCTACATCAGAGTCATTATGTTGGAGTTGAGTCGTATAGCTTCGCATTTGTTATGGCTTGGCCCTTTTATGGCAGATATTGGGGCACAGACCCCCTTCTTCTATATTTTTCGAGAACGAGAATTGATATATGACCTATTCGAAGCTGCCACCGGTATGCGAATGATGCATAATTATTTTCGTCTCGGAGGAGTAGCTGCTGATCTACCTCATGGATGGATAGATAAATGTTTAGATTTTTGCGATTATTTTTTAACAGGGGTTGCTGAATATCAAAAGCTTATTACACAGAATCCTATTTTTTTAGAACGAGTTGAAGGAGTAGGCATTATTGGCGGAGAAGAAGCAATAAATTGGGGTTTATCAGGACCAATGCTACGAGCTTCCGGAATACAATGGGATCTTCGTAAAGTTGATCATTATGAGTGTTACGACGAATTTGATTGGGAAGTACAATGGCAAAAAGAAGGGGATTCGTTAGCTCGTTATTTAGTACGAATCAGCGAAATGACAGAATCTATAAAAATTATTCAACAGGCTCTAGAAGGAATTCCAGGGGGGCCCTATGAGAATTTAGAAATCCGACGCTTTGATAGAGTAAGGGATCCCGAATGGAATGATTTTGATTATCGATTCATTAGTAAGAAACCTTCTCCGACTTTTGAATTATCACAGCAAGAACTTTATGTAAGAGTCGAAACCCCAAAAGGAGAATTGGGAATTTTTCTGATAGGAGATCAGAGTGTTTTTCCCTGGAGATGGAAAATTCGCCCACCCGGTTTTATCAATTTGCAAATTCTTC